AGAACAAGTGATTGCTGAGATTCAGGCGGGAGCATACACTTTGAGTTTTAAAGAGAGGGTTCGAAAACATATCTATTCTGATTCAGAGGGAGAAATGCACTGGAGTACTGATGTGTACCATGCACCCGAATTTACATATAGTAATGTACATCTCTTGCCAAAAACAAGTCATTTATGGATATTATCGGGGGGTTCATGCGGATCTAGTGTAGTTTCTTTTTCACTCTACAAGGATCAAGATCAAATGAATATTCATTCTCTTTCTGTCGAACGAAGAGAGATTTCTAGCCTCTCGCTCTCGGTGAATAATGATCAAGCGAGACACAAATTATTTAGTTCTGATTTTTCTGCTAAAAAAGAAGGTGGAATTCTTGAGATATCTGATTATTCGGGATTTAAGAGAATCGTAGGTACTGGTCATTGTAATCTCATACATCCTGCAATTCTCCACGCGAATTCGGATTTATTGGCAAAAAGGCAAAGAAATCGATTTCTTATTCCATTCCACTCGATTCACGAACAAGAGAAAGAGCTAATGCCCCATTCAGGGATCTCGATTGAAATACCCATAGGGGGTATTTTCCGTCGAAATAGTATTCTTGCTTATTTCGACGATCCTCGATACAGAAGAAGGAGTTCCGGAATTACTAAATATGGGACTCTGGGGGTGCATTCAATCGTCAAAAAAGAGGACTTGATTGAGTATCGAGGACTCAAAAAAATTAAGCCAAAATACCAAATGCAAATAGATCGCCTTTTTTTCATTCCCGAGGAAGTGCATATTTTTCCCGAATCTTCTTACCTAATGGTACGGAATAATAGTATCATTGGAGTAGATACACGAATCACTTTAAATATAAGAAGCCGAGTGGGCGGATTGGTGCGAATGGAGAGAAAAAAAGGGGGGATTGAACTAAAAATATTTTCGGGAGATATCCATTTTCCCGGAGAGATAGATAAGATATCCCGACATAGTGGCATCTTGATACCGCCAGAAAGGGAAAAAAAAAAACTTAAGGAATCCACTAAGGAATCAAAAAAATTGAAAAAATGGATCTATGTTCAACGGATCGCACCTACCAAGAAAAAGTATTTTGTTTTGGTTCGACCCGTAGTCACATATGAAATAGCGGACGGTATAAATTTAGCAACACTCTTCCCCCAGGATCCGCTGCGGGAAAAGGATAATATGAAATTTCGAGTTGTCAATTATGTCCTTTATGGGAAGGGCAAAGCTGCTCGGGGAATTCCTGATACAAGTATTCAATTAGTTCGTACGTGTTTTGTGTTGAATTGGGACCAAGACAAAAAAAGTTCTTCCGTCGAAGAGGTTTGTGCTTCCTTTGTTGAAGTACGTACTAATGGTCTGATTCGCGATTTCTTAAGAATCAACTTAGTGAAATCCCCAATTTCAGATATCAGAAAAAGGAATCATCCGTCAGGTTCAGGATTGATCTCTGATAATGGTTCCGTTCGCACCAATAGCAATCCGTTTTATTCCGTTTTTGGCAAGGCGGGGGTTGAACAATCACTTAGCCAAAATCAAGGAACTATTCGTACGTTGTTGAATAGAAATAAGGAATGCCAATCTTTGAGAATTTTGTCATCATCTAATTATTTTCGAATGGGTCCATTGAACGATGTAAAATATCACAATGTGATAAAACAATCAATTCCAACTCAAAAAGATTCTCTAACCCCAATTAGGAATTCGTTGGGACCTTTAGGAACAGTCCTTCAAATTGCGAATTTTTATTCATTTTACTATTTAATAACTCATAATCATCTCGCGGTAACTAACTATTTGAAACTTGACAATTTAAAACAGCCTTGTCAAACACTTAAATATTATTTAATGGATGAAAACGGGGAAATTTCGAATCCTGATACAGACAGTAAGATCATTTTGAATCCATTTAATTTGAATTGGTATTTTCTCCATCATAATTATTGTAAGGAAATGTCCCCGAGAATTAGTCTTGGGCAGTTTCTTTGTGAAAATGTATGTATAACCAAAAACGGACCACCCCTAAAATCTGGTCAAGTTTTAATTGTTCAAGTCAACTCTGTAGTAATACGATCAGCTAAGCCTTATTTGGCTACTCCTGGAGCAACTGTTCATGGGCATTATGGAGAAATCCTTTACGAAGGGGATACATTAGTTACATTTATATATGAAAAATCGAGATCTGGTGATATAACGCAGGGTCTTCCAAAAGTAGAACAAGTGTTAGAAGTGCGTTCGCTTGATTCAATATCGATGAACCTAGAAAAGAGAGTTGAGGGTTGGAACGCGCGTATAACAAGAATTCTTGGGATTCCCTGGGGATTCTTGATTGGTGCTGAGCTAACTATAGTGCAAAGTCGTATCTCTTTGGTTAATAAGATCCAAAAGGTTTATCGATCGCAGGGGGTGCAGATCCATAATAGGCATCTAGAAATTATTGTACGTCAAATAACATCAAAAGTCTTGGTTTCAGAAGATGGAATGTCTAATATTTTTTTACCCGGCGAACTGATTGGATTGTTACGAGCGGAACGAACGGGGCGCGCTTTGGAAGAAGTGATCTGTTATCGAGCTATCTTATTGGGAATAACGAGAGCATCTCTGAATACTCAAAGTTTTATAGCCGAAGCAAGTTTTCAAGAAACCACACGAGTTTTAGCAAAAGCAGCTCTCCGAGGTCGTATCGATTGGTTGAAAGGCTTGAAGGAAAACGTTGTTCTGGGGGGGATAATACCCGTTGGTACCGGATTCAAAGGATTAGTGCACTGTTCAAGGCAGCATAACACCATTCTTTTGGAAAGACAAAAAGGGAATTTATTCGGGGGGGAAATGAGAGATATTTTCTTACACCACAGAGAATTATTTGACTCTTGCATTTCAACGACTTTCCATGATACATCAGAGCAATTGCTTAGAGGGGTTAATGAGTCCTAGGAGCGGATTCTTTTACTTTTAACTATTTGTGATCATTTGATTAATGGTAAGAAAAAAAAAGATAATAATGAATAGAAAGTAATGAATGGCCTGGATCGTGTATCAATTATCAATGGTCAATCTCTGGTAGAAGAGAAGGTTCCCTCGGAACAATTCTTTATTTCAGGGCGCCTCGTCTCTTTTTTTTTAAGAGGAAGTGGGGGAGAAATGGCAAGAAGATATTGGAACATCCATTTGGAAGAGATGATGGAAGCAGGAATCCATTTTGGTCATGGTACTCGGAAATGGAATCCTAGAATGGCACCTTATATATCTGCAAAACACAAAGGTATTCATATTACAAATCTGACTCGAACTGCTCGTTTTTTATCAGAAGCTTGTGATTTAGTTTTTGATGCAGCAAGTAGGGGAAAACAATTCTTAATTGTTGGTACTAAAAATAAAGCAGCTGATTCAGTCGCGCGAGCTGCAATAAGGGCTCGGTGTCATTATGTTAATAAAAAATGGCTCGGTGGGATGTTAACGAATTGGTCCACCACAGAAACAAGACTTCACAAGTTCCGGGATTTGAGAACGGAACAAAAAAAGGGGAGACTCGACAGTCTTCCCAAAAGGGATGCCGCTATTTTGAAGAGACAATTATCACGCCTGCAAACGTATCTGGGCGGGATTAAATATATTACGAGGGCACCCGATATTGTAATCATCGTCGATCAGCACGAAGAATATACGGCTCTTCGAGAATGTATCACTTTGGGAATTCCAACAATTTGTTTAATCGATACAAATTGTGACCCCGATCTCGCAGATATTTCGATTCCAGCAAACGATGACGCTATAGCTTCAATCCGATTAATTCTTAACAAATTAGTATTCGCAATTTGTGAGGGTCGCTCTAGCTATATACGAAATCGTTGATTAATAATAAGATAAATCAATTTTTTTGGTAACTCCATGGATTTATGGCTGGGGTACTATTCCTGAATCGCACAAAAAAAAATAGACAAAAACTGGTGGATATTATGTAATTAGCAGATATTCAAAATCTACAATTCAAGTAGACAAGTCGAAAAGAAGATGGTTGAATCAAAATAATTCCTTTTAAATTTCGATTTCGGTCAGAGGGCAATATGAATGTTCTATCATGTTCCATCAACACACTAAAGGGGTTATACGATATATCCGGTGTGGAAGTAGGCCAACATTTCTATTGGCAAATAGGCGGGTTCCAAGTCCATGCCCAAGTACTTATTACTTCTTGGGTTGTAATTGCTATCTTATTAGGTTCAGCCTTTATAGCCGTTCGGAATCCACAAACCGTTCCGACTGCCAGTCAAAATTTCTTCGAATATGTCCTTGAATTCATTCGAGACGTGAGCAAAACTCAGATTGGAGAAGAATACGGCCCATGGGTTCCCTTTATTGGAACTATGTTTCTTTTTATTTTTGTTTCGAATTGGTCTGGTGCTCTTTTACCTTGGAAAATCATAGAGTTACCTCATGGGGAGTTAGCCGCACCTACGAATGATATAAATACTACCGTTGCTTTAGCTTTGCTCACGTCAGTAGCATACTTCTATGCGGGTCTTTCCAAAAAGGGATTAGGTTATTTCAGTAAATACATTCAACCGACTCCAATTCTGTTACCCATTAACATTTTAGAAGATTTCACAAAACCCTTATCACTTAGTTTTCGACTTTTCGGCAATATATTAGCCGATGAATTAGTAGTTGTTGTTCTTGTTTCTTTAGTCCCTTTAGTGGTTCCTATACCTGTCATGTTCCTTGGATTATTTACAAGCGGTATTCAAGCTCTTATTTTTGCAACTTTAGCTGCGGCTTATATAGGCGAATCTATGGAGGGACATCATTGACTCGTTTTCGAAATTGTCTTTTTTTGTAGCTTAGAACAAGGCAATGTATGTGTAATTCAAGATAATCGACTTAGGAAACATACATATCCAACCAAAAATCTTACAGATACCGAATATACGACCAAGAGTCGTATAAAAAAAATTATGAAATTGGGGAATTTTAGGAAAGAGATCGAAAGGATCTTTTTCCTAAAATTCCTCTTTGGCCTTATTATATCATCCCCCCCGCCAATTAATATTTTCTTTCTTAATATTTTCTTTATATTGTTTTGTTCATTATTTGTTCATTCAATTCCAATAGCAAATACCAAGAGTGATAATTTGAATAAAAATTCTTAGAGTATCACAGGCGGGTGATTAAAAAAAAGAAAAGAAAGATGCTTTCTAAAATGATTCCCTTTTTAGCTAAATTTAGCTAAAAGGATTCCCTTTTTAGTTGATTTTAGTCAATTCTTCAATTCAACGATTGACCAAAAGAAAATATTAATATAATAACTAATAAATTGCATGACCGTACCTCAATCAAATACTGATATTGAGTTCTATGCAATGATTCGCCCCAATGAATTCGTCTATTTCGAGTGTAGCCATGTTGGATAATGATAAATAAACGGAATAGAAAAAAAATTCCTAAAAAAAGAGATTCATAAAAAAAGGGGTGATTAGGCGAGGGGACATAATTAGGTATATGGAATCAAATGCCAACTCTTGTGGTTTTTTTTAAAAGGGGTTCTAGAATACGATTGACTTTACGATACGAATACTTTGAATCTAAGATATGAATAGTTGGTTTACGTTCTGGAAGAAAGACATGTATATGGGATATTAGATATTGCTAGTTATATATGAACTAAAGATACATCTAATCCACCCTACTCTTGCGACTATTGTGAATTTAGATAGGGATTCCAATAGAAATTATTCGATTTCGTCTTTGCTTTGACTGGGAATTGAATCAATAAAAATAAAGAGATGAAATAAAGTAAAGAAAACGAACGAAGAATTCAAAAAAGGGTCCCGAAAAAAGAAATGGAAGAACAAAAGTCGTATGGATTCATAAAAATCCTGTGTTGTGCCCGTGGATCGGAACTAAAAAAAAGATATCGAAATAGTTTTGGTGGTTCAATAATAATATTATTATTATTCCAATTCGGAGTTCCTAGTTACTTCGGCTGGGTGAATCCCAGTGACGGAATAATTAAGTAATAATTCATTGGACGATTGTATCATTAACGATTTCTTTAGTTTTTGTTTTTCTTTATTTTCATTTTAGTGCGAGGAACTTATCATGAATCCACTGATTTCTGCCGCTTCCGTTATTGCCGCCGGGTTGGCTGTTGGGCTTGCTTCTATTGGACCTGGAGTTGGTCAAGGTACTGCTGCGGGCCAAGCAGTAGAGGGAATTGCGAGACAACCCGAAGCGGAGGGAAAAATACGAGGTACTTTATTGCTTAGTCTGGCTTTTATGGAAGCTTTAACAATTTATGGACTGGTTGTAGCATTAGCGCTTTTATTTGCGAATCCTTTTGTTTAATCCTATAAATAGGAAAGGAAATTGACTTATTTTTTTTTTCTCTTATTGATTAGATCGGTGTTTCGGTCTTTTTCGAATTCTATCAAGATTTAACTCCTACAATTGGAAGGACTTATTTGAGGATGAGGAATTAAAATAAGCATACCAATTCACTTTTTTCTTTCCCTTTCTTAGTCTAAAGTAAGGAAAACCCTCTTTTTAAGGGATGTTGCAACAAACGAGGGGTTTTGCAATTGACAGAAGTCCCGGTCCCTAATACTAAATAGTATCCTTCTTAGCGGGAATCCCCAATTTCCAATTCAAAGAAAGGATTTCAAAATCGAATTTTTGACTCTGTGTCGAAATAGGTAAATTACTAATTTTTTTTAGTCTATCTAAAAGAGGAGATCATATGAAAAATGGAACCGATTCTTTCGTTTCTTTGGTTCACTGGCCATTCGCCGGGAGTTTCGGGTTTAATACCGATATTTTAGCAACAAATCCAATAAATCTAAGTGTAGTGCTTGGTGTATTGATCTTTTTTGGAAAGGGAGTGTGTGCGAGTTGTTTATTTCAAGAATCGGCTGGACCCAACCAGCTGCACTTTTTTTTTCGTTATAACTAAGGACCAAAGGGAAAAGGGTGCATGATTCCGCGAATTACTTCTGAATCAATTTCAAATCATATTTAAGAACCATAGCATTTCGTGATTTGTTGGTAAATCTATTTTGATTCTCTATGAATCAAACCAATAATGTGGGACCATTAACATGGTTAAAGCTAAAGGTTGAATTGAAGTCCAGACAAAGCACGGTACTCTTTCTACTACTATGTTTTACTATAGAATAGAAATATTTTCAAAAGGAATAATGAAATAATTAATAATAATTGGAATTTTTTTTTTTCGATATAAAACACTCATGTTGATAAAAAGATTTGAGCCTTTTAGTGGTATTGGAAATTTGATTGGAAAATATTGGAAAAATAGGTATTTCAAACAACTCTTTTTTATGCTGAATCGATGACCTATGTATAAAGTAAGAAGAATTCTTTGGATTTGAAGAAAAAAAGAAACAACTTTGCTGACAATTATCTATTTTGATTTGGTCAGAAGAGTCCTCCGAATATTCCGGTCTTGGATTAGGGATCAGTCGCAAGATTCATTTTGGAAT